CATGATGTTCATATCGATCTATTATACGCCTCTGCATCTAGCATTGGGTAGACCTCATACAATAACTTTCCTAGCTCTACCCTATATTTTGTTTAATTTCTTCTGGAGCAATCATTTTTATTATGGATCTACTACCAGAAATTCAATGCGTAATCTCAGCATTCAATGTGTATTCCTGAATAATCTAATTTTTCAATTATTCAACCATTTCGTTTTACCAAGTTCAATGTTAGCCAGATTAGTCAACATTTATATGTTTCGATGCAACAACAAGATGTTATTTGTAACAAGTAGTTTTGTTGGTTGGTTAATTGGTCACATTTTATTCATGAAATGTGTTGGCTTGATATTAGTCTGGATACGGCAAAATTTTTATATTCGATCGATTATTCGATCTAATACGTACCTTCTTAATGTACTTATTCGAGCTATTAATGTACCTATTAGATCTAATAAGTACCTTAATGGAATTCTTCGATCTAAGAGGTATAAGAAGTACAAGTCCTCTGTGTCAGAATTGAAGTACCTTGTGTCAGAATTGAAGTACTTTGTGTTAGACTTGATAGATTCTATGGATCGAATCTTTAGTATTCTCTTATTTATTAGCTGTGTCTACTCTTTAGGCAGAATGCCGTCACCCATTTTTAGTAGGAAACTGAAAGAAACCTCAAAAACGACAGAAAGGGGGGAAAGTGAGAAAGAAAGAGATGTAGAAATAGAAACAACTTTCGAAACAAAGGGGACTAAACAGGAACAAGAGGGATTCACCGAAGAAGATCCTTCTCCTTTCCCTTTTTCTGAAGAAAGGGAGGATCCGGACAAAATCGATGAAACGGAAAGGATCCGAGTGAATGGAAAGGACAAAACAAAGGATGAATTCCACTTTCACTTAAAAGAAGAAGATAAAGACCTCGTCTGGTTTCAAAAACCCGCTGTGAATCTTCTTTTCGATTATAAACGATGGAATCGTCCATTGCGATATATAAAAAATTCTCGATTCGAACATGCTGTAAGAAATGAAATGTCACAATATTTTTTTTATACATGTCAAAGTGATGGAAAACGAAGAATTTCTTTTACATATCCATCCAGTTTATCCGCTTTTTTTGAAATGCTACGACAAAAAATGTATTTTTATTTTTTTACAACAAAAAAATTCGTTTGTGATGAACTGGATAAATTCTTCTATGATGAACTGCATAATTATTATTGTTGGATTTATACCAATGAAAAAAAATGGAGGAACCTAAGGAACGAGTTTAGAGATCGAATTGAAGCCCTAGACAGAGGATCTCCTTATCTGGATGTACTCGAAAAAAAGACTCGATTATGCAATAATAAAACTAAAGAAGAATACTTGCCTAAAATATATGATCCTCTCTTAAACGGATCCTATCGTGGAATAATTCAAAAATTTTTTTTACCTTCAATCCTAAATGAAACTTCAGTCAAAAATTCGATAGAGAAAAATTTTATAAATAAACTCAATAAAGTTCATAGTATCCTTCTTTTTAAGGGTAAGGAACTTAATGTTCATAATTTTGAAGAATTGTACCAGAAATTGGAAGGGAAAATAGCTACATTGGAAGAGAAATTGGTCCAGAAATTGGACCAGAAATTGGAAGAGAAGTTGGGACAGAAAATAGATACATTGGATAAAAAATCATTAGCAAGAGAATTGAGTCTTTTAATCGATGAATTTGCTGAAGAATCAACATCAAATTTGAAAGGAATTTCTTTATTTCCGGAACAAAGACGAATTGATTCAGAAGATCCAGAAAAAGTTTTTCAATTTTTAATCGAAAGAGTCATAATTGATCCCATCATTCAAACAATATGCGATACAGCCATAATTCCTCCCATGGAAAAAACAACTCGAAAAAAATCGATTGGAATAAATAAAAAAGTCCCCCAATGGTCATACAAATTATTCAGCGAGGTAGAACAACTCGGAAAAACTGCAACAACGGAAGAGGGGGAAGAGTGGATAGTAGATCATCAAATTCGCTCGAGGAAAGCGAAACGTATAGCTCTTTTTACGCGGGGTCCGGAGGAAGCAGCGAATGCCGACCCTAGTATCAAAACGATGACGAAGCCTGATGAAAAAGAAGAAGTGGGTATGCTAGATTATGCTTATGAAGCGGATTTTCGTCGAGACATAATCACAGGTTCTATGCGTGTTCAAAGACGTAAAACCTTTACGGGGAAAATGTTTCCCTTATATCCGTATTCCCCACTTTTTTTCGACAGGGTAGGATTTTCTTGGGATGGTCTTTTCGAACCATTCATATTATCAGTAATTGAGATTTACGACCTAATACAAGACATTTTTAGAAAGGGTATAAAAGGAAGCGTAGCAAAAAGAATAAAGAGGTTGAAAAAACAAAAAAAAATGTACATGGAGGAAAACAAAAGCTACGAAGAGATTCAAAAAGAAGTCAATGAAATGGAAAAGGGGCGGGACGGGCAGACGGAAATGGAACGAATAGACAGGACACGAGAAAGAATATCAGACCTCTATGATATCCTTATTTATGCTCATGGAATAAGAGCTTTGATTTTACAAATTCAGTCGAGGCTTAGACAATCTATTGTATTACCTTCGTTGATACTAGCTAAAAATATTGTCCGTTTCTTATTACGCCAAGAGTCCGAGTGGGAGCAGGATATAAGGGAGATGAATAGAGAAGTGTATGTTATATGCACCTATAATGGTATGCCAGTACTAGAACCAGGAAGAAACGGAATTTTTCATCAAAACTGGGCCCCAGAGGGTATACAAATAATGATACGATTTCCTTTCCGTCTGAAACCTTGGCACCGATCTAAGATACGACCTTCTCGTAGGGATCAAAATGCAAAGCAGGAAAGTCCTGCTGCTTTTTTAACGGTTTGGGGACTGGAAACTGACCGTCCTTTTGGTTCTCCTCTCGTAGGACTTGGTATTTTGTTTTGTTATTATTTTGGACCCCCTTTGAAAAAACTCCAAAAAGCAATTCGAAAATGGAGTTTTCGAGTTCTAAAAAGTTTCAAAGAAAGAACAAAATTTTTGTTTCTAAAGGTCCCAAAAGAACCAAAAAAATTGAGAGAGGATTCGAGTGAAATAAAAAAAGATTCTATAATCAATAATCAGATTATTCATGAATCATCCATTCAAACCCGATCTATGGATTGGACAAATTATTCACTGACAGAAATAAAAATGAAAGATCTGACTGATAGAACAAGCACAATCAGAAATAAAATAGAAAGAATTACAAAAGACAAGAAAAATGGATTTCGAACTCTAAAGATAAATATTAGTCCTAACAAAACACGTTATGGTGCTCAAAAATTAGCATCACTAAAAAATCTTTTTCAGATATTAAAAAGAAGAAATGATCGATTAATCCGTAAATCACATTTTTTTTTAAAATGGATCGTGGAAAGGATATACACGGATATCCTTCTAGAGAGCTTTCCATATATCATTAATCGTCTTACTAATAGTCTTTATAGGCCCATGCTCATTATCAAACTTTTTCGTAAATTAAAAAAAAAATATATTTTTGATACAAAAGAGAAAAAGATAATTGAGCGTATTTCAACTATACAAAAAAAACTTTCACCTTCTCGTATTCGTCATAAGATTCAGACGAAGTCGGGGGTTTCTTTTAAATTATCCCTCGTGTCACAGGCCTATGTATTTTACAAATTATCACAAACCCAGGTTATTAACTTGTATAAGTTAAGATCTGTCCTTCAATATGACGGAGCATCTTTATTTCTTAAGAATGAAATAAAAGATTTTTTTCGAAGACAAGGAATAATTTCTTCCGAATTAAAGCATAAGAAACTTCAGAATTCTGGAATGAATCAATGGAAAAATTGGTTAAAGAGTCATTATCCATACGATTTCTCTGAGCAAAAATGGTCTAAATTAGTACCGCAAAAATGGCGAAATATAGTCAATCAACATTGTAGGGTTGAAAATAAAAATTTAATCAAACGGGATTCATCTGAAAGAGAGGAAAAGGTTTCGTTATTGCTAAATAAAAACGATCATTTTCTAAAAATGTATAGATATGATCTTTTAGCATATCAATCGATTTATTATGAAGACAAGAAGGACTCATATAATTACAACATACATAAACCGAAATTTGTTGATATGGGGGCGAGTATCCCTATTACTAATTTTATAAGAAAAGATTATTTTCTGTATATAAAAAATCCAGATAGAAAATATTTTGATACGAAAGGTCTTTTTTATCTCAAAATTAATAAAGATAAAGAAATCAACCCATCCAATCAAAAGAAGAAAAGAAACCCCTTTGATTGGATGGGAATGAATGAAGAAAGACTAAATCGTCCTGTATCGAAGCCGATACCTTGGTTATTCCCACAATTTGAGTTATTTTTTAATGTATATAAAATGAAACCGGGGTTTATACCAATTCATTCACTTATTTTTCATTTTAATGAAGATGTTAGTCAAAATAAAAATATCACTAAAAAGAAAAATATCACTAAAAAGAAAAAAGGGGATCTTCTACTATCAAATGAAAAAGAAAAAAAATATTTTGAATTAGAGAATCAAGAAGAAAAAAAAACCACAGGCCAAAGAGATCTCGCATCAGATGCCCAAAACCGAGGGAACCCTGAATCTGTTCTCTCAAACCAACAAAAATATATGGAAGAACTTTATACGAAATCAGATATGAAAATGGGTAGAACGAAAAATAAATCCAAAAGCATTTGGACTTGGGAAATAGACTTTGGTGCGTTCATGAAAGGATCTTTTGCTTTGCAATTGAAATGGCTGCTGAGTCCTTTGACTATGGAATTATTCGATTTTGCGCTGTCCGTACTTGAATGGGAAAAGGAAAGCAGAATGACAACAAAGTTTGGTTTCGCCTTTCTTAAGACGGAGGAGTTAACTCTGGATCCAATGCTAATCCGGGATTTGAATCTTTCAAAAATCCTAAAAGAGGGAATATTTATTATCGAACCCGTTCGTATACCTGTAAAACATAATGTAGAATTTCTTATGTATCAAACCATAAGGATTTCTTTGGTTCATGAGATTAAACAAAAAAAGAATCAAAAAAGATACAGAGAAATTATGGATAAGAATCATTTTGAGGAATCGATTGCAAGACACCAAATGATGACGAAAAATATAAACAAAAATCATTATGATTTGCTTGTTCCTGAAAATCTTTTATCGTCTAGACGGCGTAGAGAATTGAGAATTCTAAGTTGTTTCAATTCAAGGAATAGTAATTGTGTGGATAAAAATGCAGTATTTTGCAATGGGAACAAGGTAAAAACCTGCGGTCAATTTTTGGATGAAAGCAAAGATCTTGATAGAGATAAAATGAAATTAATTAAATTAAAATTCTTTCTTTGGCCCAATTATCGATTAGAAGATTTAGCTTGTATGAATCGCTATTGGTTTGATACTAATAATGGTAGTCGTTTCAGTATGTTAAGGATACATATGTATCCACGATTGAAAATTGATTGATGATACAATTGTCTTATATATCCCCTACCCTATATATCGGGTGGATAAATAGCTGCGCATATGCCTTGTCTTACATCCTTTTTTGATACATGAATACTAATTCAATGACGTATCAATTAGATCATAAAATTAATCAATAAGGAAATTCGGATTGATTATTGTGTATACCAGATCAAAATACCTCGCATTATTATTACTGATCAGTCAAATTCATATTCGTAAAATAAAAATAGTAAATTAATAAAAAAATTGACGCAATATATATTTATATGGATTTCTATAGTTATGCCAAAAAATGAATTCATCTCGGTTAGTTCACAAGAAGAAAAAAAAGGGTCTGTTGAATTTCAAGTATTATGTTTCACCAATAAGATACGGCGACTTAGCTCACATTTGGAATTACACAAAAAAGACTATTCATCTCAGAGAGGTCTACGGAAAATTTTGGGAAAACGTCAACGGCTTCTGTCTTATTTTTTAAAAAAAAATAGAGTACGCTATAAAGAATTAATCAGTCAATTGAATATTAGAGAGATAAAAAAACGTTAATTTAAATAATTCTTTTCTTTGATTTATATGAACTTCTTTTTGTTTTCAGCAATTCATGGAAGAAGAAATAAGGAAAAAACTTATGACTGGACCAGTTACAAGAAAAGATCTAATGATAGTTAATATGGGGCCTCACCACCCATCAATGCACGGCGTTCTTCGACTCATTGTTACTTTAGATGGAGAAGATGTTATTGACTGTGAACCAATAATAGGTTATTTGCACAGAGGGATGGAAAAAATTGCGGAAAACCGAACAATTATACAATATTTGCCTTATGTAACACGTTGGGATTATTTAGCTACTATGTTCACAGAAGCAATAACTATAAATGCACCAGAACAATTAGGAAATATTCAAGTACCTAAAAGGGCTAGCTATATCCGAGCTATTATGTTGGAGTTAAGTCGTATAGCGTCTCATTTATTATGGCTTGGACCTTTTATGGCGGATATTGGCGCACAAACCCCCTTCTTCTACATTTTCAGAGAAAGAGAATTGATATATGATCTATTCGAAGCGGCCACTGGCATGAGAATGATGCATAATTATTTTCGAATCGGAGGAGTCGCTGCCGATCTACCTTATGGCTGGATAGATAAATGTTTGGATTTCTGTGAGTATTTTTTAACAGCAATTGTTGAATATCAAAAGCTTATTACGCGAAATCCTATTTTTTTAGAACGAGTTGAGGGGGTAGGGATTATTGGCGGAGAAGAGGCAATAAATTGGGGATTATCAGGACCAATGTTACGGGCTTCCGGAATACCATGGGATCTTCGTAAAGTTGATAATTATGAATGTTATGAAGAATTTGATTGGGAAGTTCAATGGCAGAAGGAGGGCGATTCGTTAGCTCGTTATTTAATCCGAATTGGGGAAATGGTGGAATCCGTAAAAATTATTCAGCAAGCTCTAGAAGGAATTCCCGGAGGACCCTATGAAAATTTGGAAAACCGGCGCTTTAATATAGTAAGAGATCCTGAATGGAATAATTTTGAATATCGATTCATTAGTAAAAAGCCGTCTCCCGCATTTGAGTTATCGAGACAAGAACTTTATGTAAGAGTCGAGGCCCCAAAGGGCGAATTGGGAATTTATTTGATAGGAGATCAGAGTTCTTTTCCGTGGAGATGGAAAATTCGCCCGCCGGGTTTTATCAATTTACAAATTCTTCCTCAGTTAGTTAAAAGAATGAAATTGGCTGATATTATGACAATACTAGGTAGCATAGATATCATTATGGGAGAAATTGATCGTTGAAATGATAATTGAGACAACAGGAGTACAAGTTATTAATTCTTTTTCTATATTGGAATCCTTAAAAGAAGTCTATGGGATTATATGGATGCTTGTACCTATTTTGATTCTGATTTTGGGAATCACAATAGGTGTACTAGTAATTGTATGGTTAGAAAGAGAAATATCCGCAGGGATACAACAACGTATTGGACCTGAGTATGCCGGACCCTTGGGAATTCTTCAAGCTCTAGCAGATGGAACAAAACTACTTTTCAAAGAAAATCTTCTTCCATCAAGAGGAGATGGGAGGTTATTTAGTCTTGGACCCTCCATAGCAGTCATATCAATTCTACTAAGTTATTCAGTAATTCCTTTTAGTTATCGACTTATTCTAGTCGATCTCAGTAATGGTGTTTTTCTATGGATCGCCATTTCAAGTATTGCTCCCATCGGGCTTCTTATGTCAGGATATGGATCAAATAATAAATATTCCTTTTTAGGTGGTCTACGGGCTGCGGCCCAATCTATTAGTTATGAAATACCATTAACTCTTTGTGTGTTAGCAATATCTCTACGTGTGATTCGTTGAGGCATAAATTTTCCACCGTTTTTTATTTTTAAAGTTTTTTAAGAATGAACTAAACCAGATAGTTAGATGAGTGAAAGAAAACAGCTTTGAAATTCGCAGTAAAAAGATTGAGTCTCATTTCCCTATGTACAAGAATTACGCCAAGGTTAATATAAGCAAAGAGAAGCAGTAAATAAAAAATATTTACCCCAAGACAGGTTGATTTGTTATCATGGCTTGAAGCGGGTTAAACAGATTGATTCTTTTGCGTTCGTGCTATCATTTGTATCTATTACTATACAAGACACGAATTGTCGAAGAGGTTGAGCAAAACTGAGTGGATGGTTAGGAACACCAAGGTACACAAAGGATTAGTAATAGAGATTTTCTAAGTTCTCGGAAAAATTTCACAAAAACGAAATACTAATTGGGGCTTAAAATTAGTAGAAATTATCAAGGAGTACTCCCCAGAATTCCGATCTAGAGTATGCTGCTATCCACCGATAAAGTGAATGACTATCAGGAACGAAGCAATCCTTTACTTTTTTTGCCAAAAAAAGAAAGAAAAATAAAAATAGAAAGAATGTAATTGCAAAATTTTTGATTATTCTTGCTGTCCTATAACTGTATTAAGAGAGCTACACTTCATGTTCATTTTTTTGCGTAATCAAAACGGATAGGGCGAGATATCTATTATTATTATTATACTATTTCTAAATAAGAGTGTTTTCGGCAGGTTTAAAATTTAGTCTCAATAAAAAACCGAATAAAAAAAAGTAAAGGATGAGATAAATTCAGAAGCCCTTTAGTATAGCAGACAGAATTCCGTTGGTCTAATTCGGGACCTTTCGATTTCTTTTTACTCTATTTATCCTACAAAAATATCAAGATTAAAGAATATCGAACCAGTCCTTAGATTTATGGGGGACCCTCGAGGAGCCGTATGAGGTGAAAATCTCATGTACGGTTCTGTAATAGCGCTGATAACAGTGATCTTATCATCGACTAGAATTATCTAACAGTTTAAGTACAGTTGATATAGTTGAGACACAGTCCAAATATGGTTTTTGGGGGTGGAATTTGTGGCGTCAACCTATAGGATTTATCGTTTTTCTAATTTCTTCTCTAGCTGAATGTGAAAGATTGCCTTTTGATTTACCAGAAGCAGAGGAAGAATTAGTAGCAGGTTATCAAACAGAATATTCGGGTATTAAATTTGGTTTATTTTATGTTGCTTCCTATCTAAATCTACTAGTTTCCTCATTATTTGTAACAGTTCTTTACTTGGGAGGCTGGAATTTATCTATTCCGTACATACTCGTTTCTGACCTTTTTGAAATAAATGCAAGGGATGGAGTCTTTGGAACAACAATTGGTATTTTCATTACACTAGCGAAAACCTTTTTGGTCTTGTTCATTTCTATTACAACAAGATGGACGTTACCTAGACTGAGAATGGACCAATTATTAAATCTTGGATGGAAATTTCTTTTACCTATTTCTTTAGGTAATTTATTATTAACAACTTCTTCCCAACTCCTTTCACTATAATATAAGCAAAATAGAATATTTTCTATTCACTAGTAACTAGATTTATAACTTGTCTCCAACAAGAGAAAGAAACAAAAAAAATTTATCGATATTTAGGATATGTTCCCTATGGTAACTGGGTTCCTGAATTATGGTCAACAAACAGTACGGGCAGCTAGGTACATTGGTCAAGGTTTTTTGATTACCTTATCCCACGCCAATCGTTTACCTGTAACTATTCAATACCCTTATGAAAAATTGATTACATCAGAACGTTTTCGTGGTCGAATCCACTTTGAATTCGATAAATGCATTGCTTGTGAAGTATGTGTTCGTGTATGTCCTATAGATCTACCCGTTGTAGATTGGAAATTGGAAACTGATATTCGAAAGAAACGTTTACTTAATTACAGTATTGATTTCGGAATCTGTATATTTTGTGGTAATTGCGTTGAGTATTGCCCAACAAATTGTTTATCAATGACTGAAGAATATGAGCTTTCTACGTATGATCGTCATGAATTAAATTATAATCAAATTGCTTTAGGACGTTTACCAATTTCAATAATTGACGATTACACAATTCGAACTATCTTGAATTGGCCTCAATTCAATAAAAAAGAAATACCTTGATTCACGAACCCTATTTTTTGATTACTAGGGTTGTTATTTTTAATTTTTTCTTTGTAAATAACTAAAAATCAATTGATCTGATTGGTTCATTAAAATTGAGGATTTACTTGGAATTTTTTTAATGTAATGGTTTTAACTATATTCGAACTTGCCTTTCAGATAAAGGACTCCATTAGTCTACTAACTGCACCGACATCAATTCGCATACATTAGAATTGCATTCAGCTAGGTAAATAGATCAACTTAACTTATTTTCTCCTGGTCAGTTCAATAAGATCATGAAAGAGACCGATTTTTATATCTTTTTTTCATCAAATGGATTTACCTGGACCAATACATGATTTTCTTTTAGTCTTTCTGGGATCGGGTCTTATAGTAGGAGGCCTAGGGGTAATATTCTTTACCAATCCCATTTTTTCTGCTTTTTCGTTGGGATTGGTTCTTGTTTGTATATCTTTATTCTATATTCTAGCAAACTCTCAGTTTGTAGCTTCTGCACAACTCCTTATTTACGTAGGAGCTATAAATGTTTTAATCATATTTGCTGTAATGTTCGTCAACGGTTTAGAATATGACACAAATTTTCGTCTTTGGACTCTTGGAGACGGAATTACTTTGTTAGTTTGTACCAGTATTTTTGTTTTATTAATTAGTACTATTCTAAATACGTCCTGGTACGGAATTATTTGGACTACAAAATTAAACCAGATTATAGAACAAGATTTGATAAATAATAGTCAACAAATTGGAATTCATTTATCAACAGATTTTTTTCTACCGTTTGAACTCATTTCTATAATTCTTTTAGTTGCTTTGATAGGTGCAATTGCCGTGGCCCGTCAATAAAATTAAAAATCTTAAAAAGCATTCCAAACGTTATTCTGTTTTATCGGATTCACTCAATTCTATTTTCATTTATGTATACTATAATATAAAATAGAATAAAATAGAAATCAATCTATTACTAACAAACTTCTTTGCTCTTCATTTTTTTGTTATATTCGAGTGAATGAAATTCTTGTTCATATTGAAATTAAAAAAATTAAGATTGATAAGGAGTTGCTCAATGATGCTCGAACATGTACTTGTTTTGAGTGCCTATTTATTTTCGATCGGTATCTATGGATTAATCACAAGCCGAAATTTAGTTCGAGCTCTTATGTGTCTGGAACTTATATTGAATGCGGTTAATCTAAATTTCGTAACATTTTCTGACTTTTTTGATAGTCGTCAATTGAAAGGAAACATTTTCTCCATTTTTGTTATAGCGATTGCAGCCGCTGAAGCAGCTATTGGGCCGGCTATTGTTTCGGCAATTTATCGTAACAGAAAATCAACTCGTATTAATCAATCGAATTTGTTGAATAAGTAGTATTATTAATTATATATTATTATAGATTATAGAATTTGAATAGTTAGCAATTCAAATAAAATATATGTAGATATATGTAGAATCTTTCAAAAAGTAAGAAATCAAAGTATTTTGTACCTCTTTTCTAAACCGACCCAGAAAAAGTTGATTCGACAAATTCTGGTGAATCATCGATTCGTCTGGTCTTTAAAACTTTAAATATATAATTCATTTACATACAATACAGGGTTATACTAGATCGAAAATTAATGAGATTCAAAAAAAGGTATAGATCCAATGTCACATTCCGTAAAGATTTATGATACATGTATAGGATGTACTCAATGTGTCCGAGCCTGCCCCACAGATGTATTAGAAATGATACCTTGGGATGGGTGTAAAGCTAAACAAATCGCTTCCGCACCAAGAACAGAGGACTGCGTTGGTTGTAAGAGATGCGAATCCGCCTGTCCAACCGATTTTTTGAGTGTTCGGGTTTATTTATGGCATGAAACAACTCGCAGTATGGGTCTAGCTTATTAATACGTTCCAGAAAACGCCACCCGAATCCATTTGATTTTTGTTTACCGACAAAAACCCGCGCTCGAACTGAAACGAAATAAAAAAATATATCTTATTTTCGGCTTATTCGAGTACGGGTTTTTTAGTCCAAGTGTATTTTGTCTTTACCATGAATTTTTTTCCTTGGTTAACCTTAATTGTAGTTTTGCCTATATTTGCGGGTTCATTAATTTTATTTCTCCCTCATAGGGGCAATAAGGTAATTAGATGGTATACTTTGTGTATATGTATTTTAGAATTCCTACTAATAACCTATGTTTTATGTTATCATTTCCAGCCAGACGACCCATTAATACAACTAGCCGAAGATTATAACTGGATTCGCTTTTTTAACTTACACTGGAGATTGGGAATAGACGGGCTTTCCATAGGACCCGTTTTACTGACGGGATTCATCACAACTTTAGCTACTTTAGCAGCTTGGCCGGTTACTCGGGATTCCCGATTATTCCATTTCTTGATGTTAGCAATGTATAGTGGTCAAGTAGGATTATTTTCGTCTCGAGACCTTTTACTTTTTTTTCTAATGTGGGAATTAGAATTAATTCCCGTTTATCTACTTTTATCCATATGGGGAGGAAAGAAACGTCTATACTCAGCTACAAAGTTTATTTTGTACACTGCAGGGGGTTCCATTTTTCTGTTAATGGGAGTTTTGGGTCTTGGGTTATATGGTTCTACTGAACCAACATTAAATTTGGAAACATTAGCTAATCGATCGTATCCTGTGGGATTAGAAATAATATTCTATATTGGATTTCTTATTGCTTTTGCTGTCAAATCGCCGATTATACCTCTACATACATGGTTACCAGATACCCATGGAGAAGCGCATTATAGTACTTGTATGCTTTTAGCCGGAATACTATTAAAAATGGGAGCATATGGATTGGTTCGGATCAATATGGAATTATTACCTCACGCACATTCTCTATTTTCTCCTTGGTTGGTGATACTAGGCACAATACAAATAATCTATGCAGCCTCAGCATCTCTGGGACAACGTAATTTAAAAAAGAGAATAGCATATTCCTCTGTATCTCATATGGGTTTCATAATTATCGGAATTAGTTCTATAACTGATACGGGATTCAACGGGGCCCTTTTACAAATAATCTCTCATGGATTTATTGGTGCTGCGCTTTTTTTCCTAGCAGGAACTAGTTATGATAGAATACGCCTTGCTTATCTCGATGAAATGGGTGGAATAGCTGTTTCAATGCCAAAAATATTCGCACTCTTCAGTACTTTTTCTATGGCTTCCCTTGCATTACCGGGCATGAGTGGTTTTTTTGCCGAATTAATAGTCTTCTTTGGAATAATTAACAGTCCAAAATTTTTTTTAATGTCAAAAGTCCTAATTACTTTTGGCATGGCAATTGGAATGATATTAACTCCTATTTATTTATTATCTATGTTACGCCAAATGTTCTATGGATACAAGTTATTAAATAGTGCAAACTCGTCTTTTTTTGATTCTGGTCCGAGAGAGTTATTTGTTTCACTCGCTATCGTTCTGCCAGTAATAGGTATTGGTATGTACCCCGATTTCGTTCTCTCATTATCGGTTGAGAAGGTACAAACTATCCTATCGAATTTTTTTTATAGATAGTTTGAATAAAAAAACTTTTTTACGTAACGCAAAAAACGAATTGTAATCGGATATTTCGGATAGTTTGACGTTTGTGAGAACCATTTGAATCACTATACTACTTGATTGAAATGGTTCTCGACGAGGCCTGCTTCTTTTTATATGTATATGGGATGGGATATACCCCGTTCTGTGGTTGTATTCGTCAGGTTAGGTCCTTTCTTCAATTCAATTTTTTAATATAAATGAACCATAACTATGTAATCCTATTCCTAATAGATTGACCCCAAAATAGCATATCCAAATTATAAGAAATCCTATAGAAGCCACAATTGCAGAATTTTCACTTTTCAAATTGATATTTGTTTTAATATGCAAATAAATCGCGAATATGGTCCAAGTAATGAATGCCCACGTTTCCTTTGGGTCCCAATTCCAATATGATCCCCACGCTTCATTAGCCCATACTGCTCCTGAAAGAATACCTATGGTTAAAAAGATAAATCCGAGACTAATAATACGTGAACTCCAATGATCTAATTGTTCAATTAACTGGGACCTATAATAATTCCTAAGAGAAAATAGATAGGTGCCTTGTAAACTGTTGTTTTCTTCATTCGTGGATTGTATCTTCCCAAAGAACAAAGACTCGTTTAATAAAAATTTTCTTTTACCAAAAGGACTTATAGTGTTTTGAAATGTAATGACTAGAAGAGATACTGATAATAATGATCCACATAAAAGGGCTGCATAAGCCAATATCATCATACTTACATGCATCATTAACCACTGGGATTGGAGAGCAGGTACTAAAATAGTGGATTGTTTCGTTTGGGCTAAAAAGCCCGAAGTAGCAAAACCCTGAGTAAAAATAGCACCGGGCGCCGTTATTGAACTTAACATTTTTTTATATTTTTTAAAAAAAGGAATCATATGAATAATATAAAAATTCCACGAAAGGAAAATTAAAGATTCATATAAATCACTTAACGGGAAATGCCCCGAAAAAATCCACCGAATGCCTAATAATCCCGTTATACAGGAAAAAGTAAGTATCATACCCTTTTCTAACGAATCATCTAGTTCTACTATTTCGTTGACTACTAAAGTTATTAAATGAATTGTAATTACAATTGAAATGATCGAAAAGGAAATATGATTGAAAAGATGCTCTAAAGTCAAAAATATCATAAGAATATATATATAAATAGAAAAAGAAACGAGATCATATATATTATAAATAGAAAAAGAAAAGGGATCCCTCAATTACAAGGCATGAAATCTAAATTAAGAACGAACTTAATCTCATTGTGATGATTATTATTAATTCTCGAACTCTTATATTCTTTTTTCGAATTTATCAAATGCTGTGCCGCTACTCGGACTCGAACCGAGATGCTCTAGCACTGCTTCCTAAGAGCAGCGTGTCTACCAATTTCACCATAGCGGCTTTAAATCATAATATCATAATATATCATAATCATAATATATAAATAATAATAGCCTATGTCTCTTTAATCGTCGAGATTTAAAGAATCAATGGCAATAATTTTATTTTTAAAAAATTATTAAAAATTTTTCTTTGCGAAGGAAAAGGAATACATGAATATATACACTAGCACTTTTAAAAAGTTAGAAAGATATATTTTTATTACCCAAGCAAAATTATTAGTACATAATTATTTAATTTTTTTTAGTTCGATTTAAAATTAAAGATTAAAGATATATAACAATTCAGAGACATAATAAATCAGGGAGAGAGGGTTTTGAATTGAATCCATTCTGTTAAGGATCCCTTTTTGACTAAAGATTTTTTGTTTGCTCTTCCATTGATAGAAAAACCTTTTCATTTTTTATTGGGTATTGGGATCAATCGGTTGATGGGGAAAGTAAGAATCCCCATCCCATAACTGAAAAAAGATACTAAAAAAAAGAAGGGTTTAGTTTACATATCATATCATAAGAGAGAAACAAGTTCTATTTCATGTTGATCAAAAATATTAATGAATACAAAATTCTATATTTACAATTTCAATGCTTTTTGGTGTTGTATGAATTTAAATTCTAAAGGAAATTTTGTAGAAGTTTTTTTAGTCAGATCGATTCAGATTATTCTACTATTTGATTACTTATTTTTTGTACAAAAAAACTTCTGGAATTACCGGTGGAAAGAGATTTCGCCAAGGAAAAAGCTTTTAATGCTGCCGAATATCCTTTTCTTTTCCAAATATTTTTACGAATACTCTTTTTGGAAATTGAAGTACGCTTTTTTGGAACTGCCATTTTTAAAAATAGGTTATTCATTGTTATAGTTGGATGTGAAAGACATCTATTGTTCGAATCAAAGGAATCTTTCTGTCCTATTTTTTTTTTTAGTTATAAATCCCTTTTATCTTCTAAGTTTTTTTATAATATAAACTGATAAATATATGAAAATTTAATATTATGAGAGACTCCCATTTTATTCTATTTTTCTGATTCAAATTTCTATTTATGGAATACGGTGTGCCGTAAAAAAAAGAAGCAAACTTTAGACTGATTTTTATGTATATTTATTATTATATGACTTTTATTTAACATTTTGTTCATGTCATGTAATAAAAACATCGAGGGGTTAAAATTTTAGAAGAGTTAAGCTACTCTTAACTAATGACTTAATGTAAAAACTCTTTTTAATGAATACGTGGAATTCTTTCTTTTATTTTTTTTTGAATTGAATTCTTTAGTTAAAGTAAACATGATTTGATATGTTTTTATCATTTTTTTTATTTTATGTTATGTAAAGTCGAAAGTAAAGTCTTGGCTTTGGAATAGAAGACAATCAATCAAAGAGTTTTGCAGATTTGTCGTTTGACCAATTAGAACTTCTTGAGTTGAATATTAATAAAATGTTTTTTCTTCGATTTCGAATAGAAATAAAATTATATTATTGCATATCTGAATTTTTTTTATTGAACTCTTTTGAAAGAGGTAAGAGTCGGTGAAGCTAAAATAAAAATTTCTTTTTTATGGAACATATATATCACTATGCATGGATCATACCTTTTATTCCACTTACAGTTCCTTTGTTAATCGGAGCGGGGCTTCTTCTTTTTCCGACAACAACAAAAAAACTTCGTCGTATGTGGGCCTTTCCCAGTATTTTGTTGTTAAGTCTAGTTATGCTTTTTTCAATAAAATTGTCTATTCAGCAAATACATAGCAATTTTATCTATCAATCTGTATGGTCTTGGACCATCAACAATGATTTTTCTTTAGAGTTTGGTTACTTGGTTGATCCACTAACTTCTATTATGTTAATGTTAATCACTACAGTTGGTATTCTAGTTCTTATTTATAGTGACAATTATATGTCTCATGATGAAGGATATTTGCGATTCTTTGCTTATCTGAGTTTTTTCAATACTTCTATGCTTGGATTAGTTACTAGTTCGAATTTTATACAAATTTATATTTTTTGGGAATTAGTTGGAATGTGTTCGTATTTATTAATAGGTTTTTGGTTTACACGACCTATTGCAGCAAATGCTTGTCAAAAGGCGTTTGTAACTAATCGTGTAGGGGATTTTGGTTTATTATTAGGAATTTTAGGTCTTTATTGGCTAACGGGCAGTTTTGAATTTCGAGATTTGTTTGAAATATTCAACACCTCGATTTCTAATAATGAAATCCATTTTTTAGTTGGAACTGTATGTACTTTTTTATTGTTTGCTGGTGCGGTTGCCAAATCCGCTCAATTCCCACTTCATGTCTGGTTACCTGATGCTATGGAGGGTCCTACTCCTATTTCCGCTCTTATACATGCTGCGACTATGGTAGCAGCGGGTATTTTTCTTGTTGCTCGACTTTTTCCTCTTTTGATGGTCATCCCTTCCATACGAAATCTAATCGCTTTAATAGGTATAATAACAGTACTTTTAGGGGCTACTTTAGCTCTTGCTCAAAAAGACATTAAGAAAAGTTTAGCTTATTCTACAATGTCACAATTGGGGTATATGATGTTAGCTCTAGGTATGGGTTCTTATCGAGCTGCTTTATTTCATTTGATTACTCATGCTTACTCAAAAGCATTATTGTTTTTAGGATCTGGATCCATTATTCATTCTATGGAAGCTGTTGTTGGGTATTCTCCAGAGAAAAGCCAGAATATGGTTTTTATGGGGGGGTTAAAAAAACACGTGCCAATTACAAAAACTGCTTTTTTATTAGGTACACTTTCTCTTTCTGGTATTCCACCCCTTGCTTGTTTTTGGTCCAAAGATGAAATTCTTAATGATACTTGGTTGTATTCAACAATTTTCGCAACCCTAGCCTGGGCTACAGCAGCATTAACTGCATTTTATATGTTTCGCATCTATTTGCTTACGTTTGAGGGTCATTTAAACGTTCATTTTCAAAATTACAATGGAAAAAGAAGCAGTTCCTTCTATTCAATATCCTTATGGGGTCAAAAAGTACTGAACCCTATTAACAACAATTTTCGTTTATTAACTTTGTTGCCAATCAAAAATAACGAAAGTGTCTCTAAGAATTCACACGGAAATATAAAAAAAACGATGCAACCCTTTCTTATTATTAATAATTGTGACAATACAAAAATTTCACCATATCCTCGCGAATCGGGTAATACTATGTTATTACCTCTGCTTGTATTGATTTTTTTTACTTTGTTCATTGGATTCATAGGAATTCCTTTCAATCAAGAAGGCATAGATCCGGATATATTGTCCAAATGGTTAACCCCATCTATAAACCTTTTACATCCAAAATTGAGTAATCAAAATTCTTTTGATTGGTCTGAATTTTTGACAAATGCAACCTTTTCGGTTAGTCTAGCCTACTCTGGAATTGTTATCGCGTCTTTTTTATATAAACCCATTTATTCATCCTTACAAAATTTTTACTTAATTAATTTTTTTGAAAAAAGGCATACAAACGTCTTTTTTTCAGACAAAATCAAAAATGTAATATATGATTGGGCACATCATCGTGGTTACATAGATGCTTTTTATACAACATATGTAATTCGGAGTGTAAGAGGATTGTCCGAACTAGTTCATTTTTTTGACAGACGGGTAATTGATGGAATTCCAAACGGGTTTGGTGTTACAAGTTTTCTTGTAGGAGAAGGTCTCAAGTATGTAGGTGGAGGCCGCATTTCTTCTTATCTTTTTTTGTATTTATTCTATGCGTCAATTTTTTTATTAATTTACTATTTTTATTTTACGAATATGAATTTGACTGATCAGTAATAATAATGCGAGGTATTTTGATCTGGTATACACAATAATCAATCCGAATTTCCTTATTGATTAATTTTATGATCTAATTGATACGTCATTGAATTAGTATTCATGTATCAAAAAAGGATGTAAGACAAGGCATATGCGCAGCTATTTATCCACCCGATATATAGGGTAGGGGATATATAAGACAATTGTATCATCAATCAATTTTCAATCGTGGATACATATGTATCCTTAACATACTGAAACGACTACCATTATTAGTATCAAACCAATAGCGATTCATACAAGCTAAATCTTCTAATCGATAATTGGGCCAAAGAAAGAATTTTAATTTAATTAATTTCATTTTATCTCTATCAAGATCTTTGCTTTCATCCAAAAATTGACCGCAGGTTTTTACCTTGTTCCCATTGCAAAATACTGCATTTTTATCCACACAATTACTATTCCTTGAATTGAAACAACTTAGAATTCTCAATTCTCTACGCCGTCTAGACGATAAAAGATTTTCAGGAACAAGCAAATCATAATGATTTTTGTTTATATTTTTCGTCATCATTTGGTGTCTTGCAATCGATTCCTCAAAATGATTCTTATCCATAATTTCTCTGTATCTTTTTTGATTCTTTTTTTGTTTAATCTCATGAACCAAAGAAATCCTTATGGTTTGATACATAAGAAATTCTACATTATGTTTTACAGGTATACGAACGGGTTCGATAATAAATATTCCCTCTTTTAGGATTTTTGAAAGATTCAAATCCCGGATTAGCATTGGATCCAGAGTTAACTCCTCCGTCTTAAGAAAGGCGAAACCAAACTTTGTTGTCATTCTGCTTTCCTTTTCCCATTCAAGTACGGACAGCGCAAAATCGAATAATTCCATAGTCAAAGGACTCAGCAGCCATTTCAATTGCAAAGCAAAAGATCCTTTCATGAACGCACCAAAGTCTATTTCCCAAGTCCAAATGCTTTTGGATTTATTTTTCGTTCTACCCATTTTCATATCTGATTTCGTATAAAGTTCTTCCATATATTTTTGTTGGTTTGAGAGAACAGATTCAGGGTTCCCTCGGTTTTGGGCATCTGATGCGAGATCTCTTTGGCCTGTGGTTTTTTTTTCTTCTTGATTCTCTAATTCAAAATATTTTTTTTCTTTTTCATTTGATAGTAGAAGATCCCCTTTTTTCTTTTTAGTGATATTTTTCTTTTTAGTGATATTTTTATTTTGACTAACATCTTCATTAAAATGAAAAATAAGTGAATGAATTGGTATAAACCCCGGTTTCATTTTATATACATTAAAAAATAACTCAAATTGTGGGAATAACCAAGGTATCGGCTTCGATACAGGACGATTTAGTCTTTCTTCATTCATTCCCATCCAATCAAAGGGGTTTCTTTTCTTCTTTTGATTGGATGGGTTGATTTCTTTATCTTTATTAATTTTGAGATAAAAAAGACCTTTCGTATCAAAATATTTTCTATCTGGATTTTTTATATACAGAAAATAATCTTTTCTTATAAAATTAGTAATAGGGATACTCGCCCCCATATCAACAAATTTCGGTTTATGTATGTTGTAATTATATGAGTCCTTCTTGTCTTCATAATAAATCGATTGATATGCTAAAAGATCATATCTATACATTTTTAGAAAATGATCGTTTTTATTTAGCAATAACGAAACCTTTTCCTCTCTTTCAGATGAATCCCGTTTGATTAAATTTTTATTTTCAACCCTACAATGTTGATTGACTATATTTCGCCATTTTTGCGGTACTAATTTAGACCATTTTTGCTCAGAGAAATCGTATGGATAATGACTCTTTAACCAATTTTTCCATTGATTCATTCCAGAATTCTGAAGTTTCTTATGCTTTAATTCGGAAGAAATTATTCCTTGTCTTCGAAAAAAATCTTTTATTTCATTCTTAAGAAATAAAGATGCTCCGTCATATTGAAGGACAGATCTTAACTTATACAAGTTAATAACCTGGGTTTGTGATAATTTGTAAAATACATAGGCCTGTGACACGAGGGATAATTTAAAAGAAACCCCCGACTTCGTCTGAATCTTATGACGAATACGAGAAGGTGAAAGTTTTTTTTGTATAGTTGAAATACGCTCAATTATCTTTTTCTCTTTTGTATCAAAAATATATTTTTTTTTTAATTTACGAAAAAGTTTGATAATGAGCATGGGCCTATAAAGACTATTAGTAAGACGATTAATGATATATGGAAAGCTCTCTAGAAGGATATCCGTGTATATCCTTTCCACGATCCATTTTAAAAAAAAATGTGATTTACGGATTAATCGATCATTTCTTCTTTTTAATATCTGAAAAAGATTTTTTAGTGATGCTAATTTTTGAGCACCATAACGTGTTTTGTTAGGACTAATATTTATCTTTAGAGTTCGAAATCCATTTTTCTTGTCTTTTGTAATTCTTTCTATTTTATTTCTGATTGTGCTTGTTCTATCAGTCAGATCTTTCATTTTTATTTCTGTCAGTGAATAATTTGTCCAATCCATAGATCGGGTTTGAATGGATGATTCATGAATAATCTGATTATTGATTATAGAATCTTTTTTTATTTCACTCGAATCCTCTCTCAATTTTTTTGGTTCTTTTGGGACCTTTAGAAACAAAAATTTTGTTCTTTCTTTGAAACTTTTTAGAACTCGAAAACTCCATTTTCGAATTGCTTTTTGGAGTTTTTTCAAAGGGGGTCCAAAATAATAACAAAACAAAATACCAAGTCCTACGAGAGGAGAACCAAAAGGACGGTCAGTTTCCAGTCCCCAAACCGTTAAAAAAGCAGCAGGACTTTCCTGCTTTGCATTTTGATCCCTACGAGAAGGTCGTATCTTAGATCGGTGCCAAGGTTTCAGACGGAAAGGAAATCGTATCATTATTTGTATACCCTCTGGGGCCCAGTTTTGATGAAAAATTCCGTTTCTTCCTGGTTCTAGTACTGGCATACCATTATAGGTGCATATAACATACACTTCTCTATTCATCTCCCTTATATCCTGCTCCCACTCGGACTCTTGGCGTAATAAGAAACGGACAATATTTTTAGCTAGTATCAACGAAGGTAATACAATAGATTGTCTAAGCCTCGACTGAATTTGTAAAATCAAAGCTCTTATTCCATGAGCATAAATAAGGATATCATAGAGGTCTGATATTCTTTCTCGTGTCCTGTCTATTCGTTCCATTTCCGTCTGCCCGTCCCGCCCCTTTTCCATTTCATTGACTTCTTTTTGAATCTCTTCGTAGCTTTTGTTTTCCTCCATGTACATTTTTTTTTGTTTTTTCAACCTCTTTATTCTTTTTGCTACGCTTCCTTTTATACCCTTTCTAAAAATGTCTTGTATTAGGTCGTAAATCTCAATTACTGATAATATGAATGGTTCGAAAAGACCATCCCAAGAAAATCCTACCCTGTCGAAAAAAAGTGGGGAATACGGATATAAGGGAAACATTTTCCCCGTAAAGGTTTTACGTCTTTGAACACGCATAGAACCTGTGATTATGTCTCGACGAAAATCCGCTTCATAAGCATAATCTAGCATACCCACTTCTTCTTTTTCATCAGGCTTCGTCATCGTTTTGATACTAGGGTCGGCATTCGCTGCTTCCTCCGGACCCCGCGTAAAAAGAGCTATACGTTTCGCTTTCCTC